ATAGAAAGGCCAGGACCAAACCTATGTGTTTATGGAGTAGAGAGACTCATCTAGGCATTTTCAGTGCCTTGCTTTAATATTAAGCTACATTAACCTATGTAATGGAGAGAGTTACTTGAGGCTATATCTACAGATCTGGGGAGATGTCTGTCTAAGGAAGGCGAATCTTTAAAGTAAGGGGATACGACCTTACGGGTGGTAGAGATTATGATATTTGGCTTTAAGATACTGTTAAGTTTATTTACGTTATGGTGTTATTATTCTTGTTTTTGGGGTTTGGCAAGAAATTTTATTAATACCCATAATTTAGACTTAATGGGGGGTAAGGGGGGTTTGTGGAATAAAAATTAATATAATATGTGTGGGTGTGGGTATGTGTATGTGTATGTGTATGTGTATGTGTATGTGTATGTGTATGTGTATGTCCTGAAACCATTAACTTCTTTAGTACTTTAGATATAATTCAAAGTCTCGGAAACCATAGATTGTTGTAAGCTGACCTTTATATGTCCTTAGATCATTAATTAATAATCCTGCTTCCTCATTATGTGGGTTTAGAATGTACATTATAAGTCCGTCTAGACGCTTATGCGCCGGTCGGGGCCTTTGACGGCCAATGTTGAGTCCAAGCATCCCCTAAAAAATTAAAAATACCAAGGGCATGGCATCACAGTTATGCCGCGGCATGGGCTGATTAGTCATGAATCCATCGAGATGTCTTATTTAAGAGGAACGAATGGGCGATTTTTAGTATTATGTGCCTGAAGTAAGAACCAGATGCCGTTTACGACCCAGTGTAGGAACCCCCACATGTTATGGGCCTGGGACAAGAAGAGGGATACTTGCGGAGCGGGTTGTTGGTTTCACGGAGGTAGGTAGGTTATGAAGTTAACGTTGGTTGTGGATAGTCATATTGTCTAGAATTTATAGAATCTAATGGGGTATGTACGATTACGCATTCTATGTATTATGTAATATTAATCTATATATGTACATGCTTGATATTCATGTGGGGGTTAATTTAATGTACGATTATACATAGAATGTATTATGTAATGTTAATCTATATATGTACATGCTTGATATTCATGTGGAAATTAATTTAATGTACAATTATACATAGAATGTATTATGTAATGTTAATCTATGTATGTATGTATTTAATATTCATGTGGAAATTAATTTAATGTACAATTATACATAGAATGTATTATGTAATGTTAATCTATGTATGTATGTATTTAATATTCATGTGGAAATTAATTTAATGTACAATTATACACAAAATATGTTGTGTAATGTTAATTTATGTACAAATACTATAATATTCATTTAGTAATTAATTTAATGTGTGATTATATGTATATATAATTATGGTCTGATACTATATAAATATAGTGCTGATATAGTACTTGAAAGTTTTAGAATACATGAATAAGTGAGGTTTCAGGAGATAGTTTAACTAGAATATCAGCTTTGGGTGTTGATGGTAGGGCATAGGCCTTTCTCTTGAGTCTTTGGGGGAATTATTTCTTCCCCTTCTCTGGTTTACAAGACCAGTATAATTAATATACTACATAGACTCTTCATTTTAATAGGTGGTTTTCCATTAGGCTAATAAGTGGTATTAGAATAATAATAATAGAGAAATAGAGGATTGATGCTAGTTGGCCAATAATGACATATGGATGTTCAACGGGTTGTCCTCCAATTCATGTTAGAGTAAAGAGGTCTGCTGTTAGTAGTCAAAATAGACATTGACTTAAAGGACGGAAAGTTATACTGCGCTGTTTGGAAGTGTGGAGTAGGGGAATAATAATTAAGATAAGAATTGATAGTACTAGAGCTAATACTCCTCCTAGTTTATTTGGAATTGATCGTAAAATTGCGTATGCGAATAGAAAGTATCATTCTGGTTTAATGTGAGGGGGAGTATTTAATGGATTTGCCGGTGTGTAGTTGTCAGGGTCTCCTAGTAGGTCAGGGGAGAACAGTACTAGGGTGAGTAGAGCTGTGATTATCAGTAGTAGGCCAAGGATATCCTTAATTGTATAGTAGGGGTGAAAGGGGATTATATCTGCGCTAGCAGGGATTCCTGTTGGGTTATTAGACCCTGTTTCATGTAGGAATAATAGATGAACTATAACTATAGCTGCAATGATAAATGGAAGTAGGAAGTGAAAGGCGAAGAATCGGGTTAGGGTAGCCTTGTCAACAGAAAATCCACCTCAGATTCACTCCACGAGATCTGTTCCAATATATGGGATTGCAGAGAGTAAATTAGTAATTACAGTTGCTCCTCAGAAGGATATTTGGCCCCATGGAAGTACATATCCTATAAAAGCGGTTGCTATTACAGCAAATAGTAGGATAACTCCAATATTTCAGGTTTCTGTATATATGTAGGACCCATAATAGAGACCTCGTCCTACATGGAGGTATAGGCAAATAAAAAATATAGAGGCTCCGTTTGCATGTAAGTAGCGCAGGATTCAACCATAGTTCACATCTCGGCAAATATGGGTAACAGAGTTGAAAGCTGTTGCAGTATCTGATGTGTAGTGTATAGCTAAGAATAGTCCTGTTAGAATTTGTAATGCTAGACAGATTCCTAGAAGGGATCCAAAGTTCCATCAGGATGAGATGTTTGATGGGGCGGGAAGATCGATAAATGAGTTGTTAATAATTTTTACTAGGGGGTGAGATTTTCGAATGTTGGTCATTATTTGTTCTTGTAGTTGAAATACAACGGTGATTTTTCGTGTCACTGGTCGTGGGTATAATCCATGCAAGAATAATGATAGTTTATATTGTATCAATTTTAAGTATTATTTTTGTAGTTGGTTTTTTAGGATTTTCTTCTAAGCCTTCTCCTATTTATGGTGGGGTAGGATTAATTGCGAGCGGAGGAGTTGGTTGTGGTATTGTTGTGAGTTTCAATGGTTCGTTTTTGGGTTTAATAGTGTTTTTGATTTATTTGGGGGGAATGTTAGTGGTTTTTGGTTACACTACAGCTATGGCTACAGAGCAGTATCCTGAGGCTTGGGTTTCTAATATAGTAGTATTTGGATCATTTTTAATTGGGTTATTAATGGAGTTTTTATTAGTCTTATATGTGTTAGTTGGTGAAAAGTTGGAGGTAGTTTTTGAATTTAATGAGGTTGGAGATTGGGCTATTTATGATACGGGCGATTTTGGGGTATTTACTAAAGAATCCATAGGGGTGGCTGCATTATATAGTTATGGAAGTTGGTTAGTAGTTGTTACTGGTTGATCTTTGCTTATCGGTGTGGTGATTATTTTAGAAATTACGCGTGGAAATTAAGAATAATTAGGGTAGTGGTTATTGTAATTAGAAAAGATAGGAAGTACAGTTTGATTAGTCCTTTTTGGCTAGATACTATAATTGAAGTGTTTTGTTGAATTTTAGAAATTAGTTTAGGTAGTGTGTTTTCTAGTCAGATTAAGTCTAGAAGTATAGTGGCTGATTTTTGACTTATGATTAGGTTCGTTAAAGGGCTTAGGCGATGCATGGTAAGTGGGAAGTATCCTAATATGGTAGAGAATTTAAATATGGTTGAAGGGTGTTTGTGCTTTAAATTTTGAGTTATATAATTAAGTTCTAGGGCTATGGCAAAGCCGATTAGGGTCACAAGTAGAGCGGTTAGTTTGAGGTATAGTGGTATTGTTATTTGGGGTACAGTTGAAGGTGTAATGTTATTGGAGATAAAGAATCCAGCAAAGATACTGCCGATTAGTAGGCGTGTGATAGGGTTTACTAATAGGGGGTTGTTTTCGTTAATTAGGATTAGAGAAGGAAATCGTGGTTTTCCAAGTAGTGCGAAAAAAATAATTCGAGTGCTGTAAACAGCTGTTAATGAAGTAGCAATGAGAGTGATTAATAGGGCTCAGGCATTTGTATAAGATGTATTAGCTGTTTCAATAATTAGGTCTTTTGAGTAGAACCCTGTTAGGAAAGGTATTCCTGTTAATGCAAGGCTACCGATAATAAGGGCAGTAGTTGTAAAAGGAAGGGATTTAAACAGTCCACCTATTTTTCGGATATCTTGTTCATCGCTTAAGCTATGAATGATAGAGCCGGAGCATAAGAATAGTATAGCTTTGAAGAATGCATGAGTACAAATATGGAGAAATGCTAAATGCGGTTGATTAATGCCAATTGTTACTATCATTAGGCCTAGTTGACTTGAAGTAGAGAATGCTACAATTTTTTTAATATCATTTTGAGTTAAAGCACAGATAGCTGTAAATAGGGTAGTAATAGCTCCTAGACATAGAGCTAAAGATTGAATTATTTTGTTGTTTTCTACTAAAGGATAAAATCGAATGAGTAGGAAGATTCCTGCTACTACTATTGTACTAGAGTGCAATAGAGCTGAGACTGGTGTGGGGCCTTCTATGGCAGAGGGTAGTCAAGGATGTAGGCCGAATTGAGCTGATTTTCCTGTAGCAGCTAGTAGTAGGCCTATTAGAGGAAGGGTTGTATTATCTAGGTTTAATATAAAAATTTGTTGGAGTTCTCATGAGTTTGAATTTGCCATAAATCATGCTATAGAGAGGATAAAGCCAACATCTCCGATGCGATTATATAGGATTGCTTGTAGTGCAGCTGTGTTTGCATCTGCTCGTCCGTACCATCAGCCAATGAGTAGAAAGGATATAATGCCAACTCCTTCTCAGCCGATGAAAAGTTGGAAGATATTATTAGCTGTGACTAAAATTAGTATTGTTACTAGAAATATTAGTAGATATTTAAAAAATCGATTAATATTAGGATCTGAGTGTATATATCATATTGAAAACTCCATGATAGACCAAGTAATGAATAGGGCTACGGGCATGAATACTATGGAGAAAAAATCCAGTTTAAAGCTAAGGGATAGTTTTATAGTTTGGATTGTCATTCAGTGTCAATTTGAGATTATTATTTCTTGGCCTGACTGAATAAATATAATAGTTGGAGGTAAGCTAGTTATAAAGGAATAAAAAATTATTGTTTTGGCGTATTGGGGGTACGAGTAGTTGCTAGAAATAGATATAATAGGTAGAGTAAGAATAATTAATGATAGTAATATTAGAGTAGAAAATAGGTTTATTACTTTTATTTGGAGTTGCACCAATTTTTTGGTTCCTAAGACCAATGGATAACTTCCATCCTTTAAAAGTTGAAAAAGCCGCACTTTCAAGTACGGAGGCATGAGTTAGCAGTTCTTGCATTCTTTTTCGGTAAATAAGAATTTTATGTTTCTATTTTTAGATTCACAATCTAATGTTTTTATTAAACTATATTTACAGTATATAGTTCCCAGGATAATTTTGGGACTAATTATTAGTAGCAGTAGGGGTACGAGGTGAAGTGACATTAGGGTATTTTCTCGGGTAAAAGAAGGTTTAATGTTGTGAATATGGTAGGTATATTTACCTCGTTGAGTTGTAATTAGCATGTAGAGTGTGTATAGGGCGGTAATAACAACATTGATTCCTAACAGGATAATAGAAAAGTTAGATCATGAAAATATGGATACAGTGACAAATAGCTCTCCAATTAAATTAATAGAAGGGGGTAGGGCTAGATTTGTCAGGCTCGCCAAGAGTCATCAAGCTGCTATTAAGGGGAGGATTATTTGTAAGCCTCGGGCTAAAATTATAGTTCGGCTGTGAGTTCGTTCGTAGTTAGAGTTTGCTAGGCAAAATAGTAGGGAAGATGTTAAGCCGTGAGCAATTATAAGCGCGGTAGCTCCTATGAAACTTCAGGGGCTTTGGATTAGGATAGCTATAATTACAAGTGCTATATGGCTAACGGATGAGTATGCGATTAGTGATTTTAGGTCTGTTTGACGTAAACAGATAGAGCTGGTTATAACTATCCCTCACAGAGATAGTATTATGAAGGGGTATGCTATGAAGTTAGTGGTAGGATTGAGTATTATAGTAATACGTAATATTCCATAGCCTCCTAGTTTTAATAAGATGGCTGCTAGTACTATTGAGCCGGCAATTGGGGCTTCAACATGGGCTTTTGGTAGTCATAGGTGGAGACCATATAGAGGTATTTTTACTATAAATGCTAGTATAAATGCTAGTCATAAAAGTGAGTTGCCTCAGACATGGGATGAGGGTTCGATTCAATATTGAGTTAGTAGTAAATTTAATGAGCCTATAGTAGTCTGAGTATAAATTAGGGCGACTAAAAGGGGTAGTGATCCAGCAAGAGTATAGAAGAGAAAATAAATTCCGGCATTTAGTCGTTCTGTTTGGCCTCCTCAGCGGGTGATTATAATAAGGGTGGGTACTAGTGTAGCTTCAAATAAGATGTAAAATATAATTAATTCAGTAGCAGAAAAAGTTATAATCAGAAAGATTTGAAGTAGGATTATTATGGTAATATATAGTTTTTTTCGTGTTAGGGGTTCTTTGGCTATATGGTATTGACTAGCAATGATTATAAGCGGGAGAAGTCATGTTGTTAATATTAGCAGAGGAGTTGATAGTGAGTCAGAGAAGAATAGTATAGATATGTTTAAGCTGTTATCGCAGAATTGATTTATTAGAGGTAGGCATGTTATGCTGATTATTAAGCTGTATATTGTTGAGTTGATTCACAGTATATTACTTTTTGATAGTCATGTTAGTGGGATTAATATTACTGTGGGAATGATGATTTTTAACATTGAAGAAGATTAAGATTTTGTACGTAATCAATCCCATATGTGTTGGATACGACTACTAGTAATGATAGTCCAAGTGCTGCTTCACAGGCTGCGAATACTAGTAGGATAATGGGCATTATGCTGGCTAAAGTTGTATGGGTAATGAGAATTGTTATAGTAATAAGAACAAATAGGGAGAGTATTATTCCTTCCAGGCATAGAAGTGAAGATATTAAGTGGGATCGGTATATAAGTAACCCTAGAAGTGATGTAATAAATGCTAGTAATATATTTATATGGGTTAGAGACATATTGATAATTATGAAATAGATCATAATCTAATGAGTCGAAATCATTTATTTTATATTAAACTAATTATCATATTCTGATCACTCTAGTCCTTTTTGCATTCATTCGTATGCTAGACTGATAATTAAAAGGGAAATGAGGAACAAAGATATAAATAGTATAGTTGTTAATTTATCAGTTTGGGAGGCTCATGGGAGTGGTAATAATAGTGCAATTTCAAGGTCAAATAATAAAAAGGTAATTGCTACTAAGAAAAATTTTATTGAGAAAGGGAGACGGGCTGATCCTATAGGATCAAAGCCACATTCATATGGGCTCGATTTTTCAGCATACACGTTTATTTGAGGGAGTCAGAATGCAATTGTTACAAGGAGTGAGGCTAGTAGGGTGTTAATGATTAGAGTTAATATAAAGTTTATTATTCTTTCCTGGGGTTCTCCAGGACTGGCTGATTGGAAGTCAGCTGTACTGATTAATACTAAAAGAATAAGATCCTCATCAGTAGATAGAGACATATAAGAATAATCATACAACGTCTACAAAATGCCAGTATCAAGCTGCAGCTTCAAATCCAAAGTGATGATTAGATGTAAAATGGAAGTTTAGTTGTCGTAGAAAGCATACAATAAGAAATGTTGAGCCAATAATTACATGTAGTCCATGAAATCCAGTAGCTATAAAGAAGGTAGATCCATAGACGCCGTCAGAAATAGTAAATGGTGTTTCATAGTATTCAGAAGCTTGTAGAAACGTGAAGTACAAGCCTAGAAGGATAGTGATTAGTAGTGCTTGCATTATGTGTATACGGTTTCCTTCTATTAGGCTGTGATGGGCTCAAGTAATAGATACTCCAGAGGCTAGTAAGACAGATGTGTTTAGAAGTGGCACTTCTATGGGATTTAGTGGAGTAATGCCTGCTGGAGGTCAATAGCCTCCTAGCTCTGGTGTGGGGGCCAGACTTGAGTGATAAAAGGCTCAGAAAAAGCCAGAAAAAAAGAATACTTCAGACAAGATAAATAAGATTATTCCATAGCGAAGACCTTTTTGTACAATGGGTGTATGATGTCCTTGAAATGTACTTTCTCGTACGATATCTCGTCATCATTGATACATTGTTAATATATTAGTAGTTAGGCCTAATAGTAGTAGGAATGAGGAGTTAAAGTGAAATCATATTACTAAGCCAGAGGTTAGAAGGAGAGCTGATAGAGCTCCTGTTAGTGGTCAAGGACTTGGATTAACTATGTGGTAGGCATGTGTTTGGTGGGTCATTAGGCATTATCATGTAAATAGAGACTGACTAGTAGAGTGAAGACATATGCTTGGATTAAAGCAACAGCGAATTCCAATACTGTTAATAAGATTAGAATTACAAATGTAATAAAGGCAGTAGTCATACTAATACTTATTAGCGCCAGAGTCGCGCCTCCAATTAAGTGAATAAGTAAGTGTCCTGCAGTAATATTTGCTGTAAGTCGTACTGCTAGTGCTATCGGTTGAATAAATAAGCTAATTGTTTCGATAATTACTAACATGGGAATTAGGGGTAATGGTGTTCCTTGGGGTAGAAAATGTGCTAGAGATGCCTTTGTTTTATGGCGGAATCCTAAGATAACTGTGCCTGCTCAAAGTGGGATAGCTATACCCAGATTTATTGATAACTGAGTGGTAGGGGTAAAGGAGTGGGGTAGAAGGCCTAGTAGGTTCGTTGAGCCAATAAATATAATAAGTGATATTAATATAAGCGTCCAAGTTTGACCTTTTTTATTGTGAATAGTTATTATTTGTTTAGTTGTTATGCGAATAAGCCATTGTTGAATAGAGACTAAGCGATTGTTAATTAGTCGTGCTGTTGATGGAAATAATATGCTTGGAAATATAATAATAAGTATGACAATAGGTAGGCCTATTATCGTAGGGGTAATGAAAGAGGCAAATAGATTTTCGTTCATTTAGCTTCTCAGGGGGTTGAGTGTTTTTGTGATTTAGTTGCCAGGGGTTCAGGATTGTGGTAGTAATAGTGTTTTGAAATTTTTAATTGGAATATAATGAATAATGTAATAATTATTGAAATAATTGTAATGAATCAAGTTGATGTGTCTAATTGTGGCATGTCATTAAGGAGAGGCTTAAGCTCTCAATCTCTAACTTAAAAGGTTAACGCTACTTAGCTTCTTAATGAAATTATAGCATTGATGATGATCATTTTTCAAAGTATTTTAAGGGAACTATTTCAAGTACAATAGGCATGAAGCTATGGTTAGATCCACAAATTTCGGAGCATTGTCCATAATATAAGCCTGGTCGAGTAGCTAGTAGTGTTGTTTGGTTTAGGCGGCCGGGGATAGCATCTGTTTTTAGTCCTAAAGAAGGAACAGCTCAAGAGTGTAAGACGTCTTCTGATGAGATTAATATTCGAATTGTCAGTTCGGCAGGCAAGACCACTCGGTTGTCAACTTCTAACAGGCGAAGTTGGCCGGGGCTTAGTTCTGAAGTAGGGATTATATAGGAGTCAAATATTAAGTCTTCATAATCTGTATATTCGTAGCTTCAGTATCATTGATGGCCTAGTGTTTTAATAGTTACAGAAGGGTTATTAATTTCATCTATTATGTAAAGAATTCGCAATGAAGGTAGAGCGATTATAATTAAAATAATAGCTGGTAAGATAGTTCAAATTGTCTCTACTTCTTGTGCATCTATTGTACTGGTATGAGTAAGTTTAGTTGTTAGTATTGATGAAATAATGTATAATACAAGAGAGCTAATTAGAAAAACAATTATTAGGGCGTGATCATGGAAGCTTAGTAATTCTTCTATAATAGGAGAGGTTGCATCTTGAAATCCTAGTTGAAAGGGATATGCCATAAAGATATACAGGAGTTTCACCTATAATTTAACTTTGACAAAGTTATGTAAATTTTACTAATATCTTATTTATTGAGAAAGTCATAGTGGCTATGGTGTTGGCTTGAAACCAATTTTAGGGGGTTCGAATCCTTCCTTTCTTAGAATATAGATATGTTATTTAGGATTTACGTAAGTAGGTTCCTCAAAGGTATGGTAAGGAGGAGGGCATCCATGGAGTCATTCAAGATTTGTTGTTGGTAACTCCACTACTAGTACTTCTCGTTTGGATGCAAATGCTTCTCATACCATGAAGATTATTAAAATAACAGCAGTTAATGAGATAAATGAGCCTATAGAGGATACAGTATTTCAAGTTGTGTAGGCATCTGGATAATCTGAATAGCGTCGTGGCATGCCTGATAATCCTAAGAAATGTTGTGGGAAGAAAGTTATATTTACTCCTACAAACATAATTAGGAAGTGAATTTTTGCTCAGGTAGTACTTATCGTATAGCCTGAGAATAAGGGGAATCAGTGAATAAAGCCACCTATGATAGCAAAGACTGCTCCTATAGACAGAACATAGTGGAAGTGGGCTACTACATAATAGGTGTCGTGAAGAACAATATCAAGAGAAGAATTAGCGAGCACGATTCCTGTTAATCCTCCAACTGTGAAGAGAAAAATAAATCCTAGAGCTCATAGTATAGCAGGAGATCATTTAATGTTACCTCCATGAAGAGTGGCCAGTCAACTAAAGACCTTAACTCCAGTGGGAATGGCAATAATCATTGTAGCTGATGTGAAATAGGCTCGGGTGTCTACGTCTATTCCTACTGTGAACATGTGATGGGCTCATACAATAAAGCCTAGGAAGCCAATAGACATTATAGCTCACACTATACCTATATATCCGAAAGGTTCTTTTTTTCCGGAGTAGTATGTTACAATATGAGAAATAATTCCAAACCCGGGTAGGATTAGAATATAAACTTCGGGGTGTCCAAAGAATCAAAATAAGTGTTGGTATAAGATTGGGTCTCCCCCTCCGGCAGGATCAAAAAAAGTAGTATTAAGATTACGATCCGTTAGTAATATTGTAATTCCAGCAGCTAGAACTGGAAGCGATAGAAGAAGTAGGACAGCCGTAATTAGGACAGATCAAACAAACAATGGTGTTTGATATTGAGAAAGTGCAGGGGGTTTTATATTAATAATAGTAGTAATAAAATTAATTGCCCCTAAAATTGAGGACACACCTGCTAAGTGTAAAGAGAAGATGGCAAGATCAACTGAAGCTCCTGCGTGAGCGAGATTTCCTGCTAGAGGAGGATACACTGTTCAACCGGTACCTGCTCCTGCTTCAACTATAGATGAGGCAAGCAGTAGTAGGAAGGAAGGGGGAAGTAGTCAAAAGCTTATGTTGTTTATCCGAGGGAAGGCCATATCGGGAGCGCCAATTATTAAGGGTACTAGTCAGTTTCCGAAACCTCCGATTATAATAGGCATAACTATAAAGAAAATTATTACAAAGGCGTGAGCAGTGACAATTACGTTATAGATTTGATCGTCCCCTAATAGGGCCCCTGGTTGACCCAGTTCAGCGCGGATTAGTAAGCTTAATGCAGTGCCCACTATCCCCGCTCAGGCACCAAATATTAAGTATAAAGTACCAATGTCTTTGTGGTTAGTTGAAAATAATCATCGATTAATGAACATAGGTAGAATGGCCGAGTAGGCATTAGACTGTAAATCTAAAGACAGAGGTTAATACTCCTCTTTTTACCAAGCCTTGTGGTGTATTACATATTGAATTGCAAATTCAAAGAAGCAGCTTCAATCCTGCCGGGGCTTCTCCCGCCTTTTTTTATTTGCGGCGGGAGAAGTAGATTGAAGCCAGTTGTTTAGGGTTTTTAGCTGTTAACTAACGTTTCATGGGTTTAAATCCCATCAATCTAGGAAGGGCTTAGCTTAATTAAAGTGATTGATTTGCGTTCATTTGATGTAAGATAGAGTCTTGCAGTCCTTAATAAACAGGAGTTAAATAAATTATATTTGCTGGAAGCTTTGAAGGCTTCTGGTCTAAGTAACCTAAACTCCTAGTCCAAAATTATTATAATTGGTGCTAATGGGAGGATTAGGGTTGAAATTGTAAATATAAGGGGCAGGCTTATTATTTGATTTGGGGTTTTAAATTGTCATTTGATTTTTATGTTGTTTGTTGTTGGGAATATTGTTAGGGATGTAGTATATGTGATTCGTGTATAAAAGTATAAGTTTAGTAGGGCCAGTAGAGTTATTAATGTGGGTATAATAATGTTATTGTTTTTTGTTATTTCTTGGATAATTGCTCATTTTGGTAGAAAGCCGGTTAAGGGAGGGAGTCCTCCTAGAGATAATATAGTAATTAGGATGAGTGTTGTAATTAGTGGTAGTTTATTTCACGTGTGGGATAATGAAGTTGTTGTGGTAGTTGAATTAATTATAAGTAATATAAAGGTGGTGATTGTTATTGGGATATACAGATAGAGATTTAATAATGTTATAGTAGGGTTGTATACTAAGACGGCTATTATTCATCCTATGTGAGCGATAGATGAATATGCTATAATTTTTCGTAGTTGGGTTTGATTTAGTCCCCCTCAGCCTCCGACTGCGATGGATGTTAGTGATATAATTAATAGGATGTTTATGTTAATGAGTGGTGTAATTATATATAGAACTGATAAAGGTGCTAGTTTTTGTCATGTTAGTAGAATTAATCCTGATATTAGTGGAATTCCTTGGGTTACTTCTGGTACTCAGAAGTGAAATGGTGATAATCCTAGTTTTATTGTGAGAGCTATTGTTATTATAATTGATGCTGTTGGATTAATTAGTTTTATGATGGATCAATGTCCAGTATATAGTAGGTTGGTGATTGCGGCTATTATAAGAAGCATAGATGCTGTTGCTTGTGTGAGGAAATATTTTGTTGCTGCTTCTGTGGATCGTGGATTATGTTCTTTTGTTAATAATGGAATGATGGCTAGTATATTTATTTCAAATCCTACTCAAGTTATAAATCAGTGTGAACTTGTTATAACAATTAAAGTACCTGAGATTATTGTTGTTAATACTAGGGATAGGGTTAGAGGGTTAATTAGTACGGGAAGGGTATAAACCAACATTTTCGGGGTATGGGCCCGATAGCTTATTTAGCTGACCTTACTTAGAGTATAGTGTAATATAGGTAGCACGAAGATTTTTGAATTCTTAAGAATAGGTTCAATTCCTTTGACTCTAGAAATAAGGGGATTTAAACCCCTATAATTTACTCTATCAAAGTAACTCTATTATCAGACATATTTCTTATGTTTGGGGTGGAATACTTGCTAAGATGATAGGGAGAGTTACATGTCATATACATATTACTAAAGTAATGGGTAAGAAATTTTTTCATAGTAAGTGTATTAATTGGTCATATCGGAATCGAGGATAAGATGCTCGAATTCATAGAAAAAATATAGTGAATAAAAGGGCTTTAGTAGTAAAATTGATGGTATAAAGTTCTGAAAATATTGGGTTATGATATGCGCCTAAGAATAGAATGATTGTTAGGGCATTTATTATAATAATATTTGCATATTCTGCTAGGAAGAAAAGGGCGAAGGGTCCTCCTGCATATTCTACGTTGAAACCGGATACTAATTCCGACTCTCCTTCTGTTAGGTCAAAAGGAGCCCGATTAGTTTCTGCTAATGTTGAGATAAATCATATTATAGCTAGAGGTCATGAAGGAATTATTAGTCAAATATATTCTTGTGTTGTAATTAGTGTAGTTAGTGTAAATGAGCCATTCATAAGTAGGATAGATAAAATAATAATAGCAAGAGTTACTTCATAAGAGATTGTTTGGGCTACTGCTCGTAAAGCTCCAATTAGTGCGTATTTAGAATTTGAAGCTCAGCCCGATCATAGGATAGCATAGACAGCTAGACTTGATAGAGCTAACATAAATAATACGCTTAAGTTTATGTTGATTAAGGGATGTGGTATTGGTAGTGGGACTCATATTATTAAAGCTAGAGTTAAAGCTAGGGTGGGTGCAATGACAAATAGGACTAGGGATGATGTTAGTGGTTGAAGGGGTTCTTTAGTAAATAGTTTTACTGCATCGGCAATTGGTTGTAGTAGGCCATAGGGGCCTACAATGTTAGGTCCTTTTCGGAGTTGCATATAGCCTAGCACTTTCCGTTCTAGTAAAGTTAAGAATGCCACGGCTAGGAGAATAGGAATAATTATTGCTAGTAGGTTGATAAAATACATAAGGTTGTTAAAGAGAGGAGTTGAACCTCTGGTTTTAAAATCTTAAGTTTTATGCAATTACCGGTCTCTGCCACTTTAACTAAACCCTGTTCTTGGGTTAACTTATGTTTATATAAGATTAAGATTGTTTCATCTAATTAGTTAGGGCGCTTATTTTAAGTGGGCCCTGTCTCTCTTGTCCTTTCGTACTGGGAGGGACTTTGAAATAGATAGAAACCGACCTGGATTACTCCGGTCTGAACTCAGATCACGTAGGACTTTAATCGTTGAACAAACGAACACATTAATAGCGGCTGCACCATTTGGATGTCCTGATCCAACATCGAGGTCGTAAACCCTAATTGTCGATATGGACTCTTAAATAGGATTGCGCTGTTATCCCTAGGGTAACTTGTTTCGTTGATCGTCTTTGGCGGATCAATATATAATGTAATAATTTTGACTTGTCTGTCTTGATTGAATTTTCTCGGGAGTTAATTTTTATTCCGAGGTCACCCCAACCTAAATTGTCAACTCAGTTAAAATGGGTTTATTTCCTGTAGGGTATTATTGTAGTTTATGAGTTGGTTAATTGAAGCTCCATAGGGTCTTCTCGTCTTATTTTTTTATTCCCGCTTCTTCACGGGAAGATCAATTTCACTGATTGGAAGTAAGAGACAGTAGAACTCTCGTGAAGCCATTCATACAAGTCCTTATTTAGAGAACAAGTGATTATGCTACCTTTGCACGGTCAGGATACCGCGGCCGTTGAACTAAAGTCACTGGGCAGGCAGTGCCTCTAATACTTTTTATGCTAGAGGTGATGTTTTTGGTAAACAGGCGGAGTTCGTGTTTGCCGAGTTCCTTTTACTTCTTTTAATCTGTCCTTAATTGCATGCCTGTGTTGGATTAACAATTGTATTGAAATGTTGGTTAGTTGATTATATTTATGGTTGTTAATTATCAGTGCGTATTCGTTCTGATATACACTTATGCGGGGAGAAAGTTTTCTTGTTACTCATATTAACATTATTGCTTCTATTTAGAAATAGAATAGTCCAGTTTTGTATTAGGAATTTCATTATTATAATTGGGATTAGTTTTGTTTTTATAGTTGAGCTTGAACGCTATCTTGTTTGATGGCTGCTTTTAGGCCAACTAAGGTGGTTTGAATATTTTTAGTTTTTCACTAATAGAGGTTGTATCCTATGTCTAAAAGGCTGTACCCTTTTAGACTATTATTTAAGTTTACATTTAAATTTGTTTTTTTATTGGTAAGCTTAAATTAGAACTAAAATTCTTTTCTGGACAACCAGCTATCACTAGGCTCGATAGGTTTGTCGCCACTACCCAGTAGTCTTTTCACTATTTTGCCACATAGATGAGTTTGCTCTTTAAGCTGCTAGTGGGTAGCTCGTCTAGTTTCGGGGTGTTTAACTTAAATTCTTTTTGCTAATGTTTTCTAGTTAAATCATTATGCAAAAGGTACAAGGGTTAAGCTTTGCTATATTGTACTTATAACTTTCTTTCAATTTTTCCCTTACGGTACTTTCTCTATAGCGTCATGTAGAATTTCTATCACCTATACTTTTGCTATTATAAATGTTTTATTTTAATATGATCAGAATAGTAGAATATAATATATTTTGAGCTATGTTTGGTTTCAAAGTGGTCATTTTATGTGAAATCTTCTAGGTGTAAACTAGGTGCTTTTGTTTAAGCTACACTTTGTGTTATCCAAGTGCACTTTCCAGTACACTTACCTTGTTACGACTTGTCTCCTCTTATAGGTTAATATTTTTATATTATTTATGGTTGATGGTATTATCTATTTGAGGAGGGTGACGGGCGGTGTGTGCGTGCCTTATGGCCATATTCAACTAAGCGCTCTATTCTTAGTTTACTGCTAAATCCACCTTTAACTTTTGGTTTCACATAGGTTTTCGTGTAAATATTAATTCCTCGATTCGAGGAATGTAGCCCATTTCTTTCCAATCTATAAGCTACACCTTGACCTAACGTTTTTATGCTTATACTTGTGCTTACTTTATTTCCTTTTTAGGGTTTGCTGAAGATGGCGGTATATAGGCTGATTTAGCAAAGATTGGTGAGGTAGATCGGGGTTTATCGATTATAGAACAGGCTCCTCTAGAAGGATATAAGGCACCGCCAAGTCCTTTGAGTTTTAAGCTATTGCTAGTAGTACTCTGGCGAATAATTTTGTTTATAATTTTTTATGTTTAGGGCTGAGCATAGTGGGGTATCTAATCCCAGTTTGGGTCTTAGCTATCGTGTAGTCAGATTTTTTAAAATCACTTTCGTTATGTATCTTACAGTATCTGAGGCTTTTTACAGCTTAGTTAAGGTTTGATTTTATTTATTGTTTAATCTCTAGAACACGCTTTACGCCGAGTATCTATTAGTTTGGCCTAATCGTATGACCGCGGTGGCTGGCACGAGATTTACCAGTCCTCAATAGTATAACTTAGTCAGACTTTCGTTTATTGCTTAATTTTTATCACTGCTGTGTCCCGTGGGGGTGTGGCTAAGCGAGGTGTCATAAGCTACTTATTAGTGTGCTTGATACCAGCTCCTTTTTACCATTGTTTGGTGTAGAGGGCGTTCTCACTGGGGTGGGGATTCTTGCATGTGTAAGTTTACAAATAACTAATAGAAAGGCCAGGACCAAACCTATGTGTTTATGGAGTAGAGAGACTCATCTAGGCATTTTCAGTGCCTTGCTTTAATATTAAGCTACATTAACCTATGTAATGGAGAGAGTTACTTGAGGCTATATCTACAGATCTGGGGAGATGTCTGTCTAAGGAAGGCGAATCTTTAAAGTAAGGGGATACGACCTTACGGGTGGTAGAGATTATGAT